AATAAAATGCCTGAAAAAGGGTTACTTTGATAGAGTAAATCATGTATAATTTATACTTTTATTATATTTTTAGAATTAATCTAATCCATAAATTTCAAAAATTTATATGCATAAACACTTAAATATAAACAAGAAAAATAAGCTAAATTAAGCTTTTGGATTCATACTCCAAATATAGAATAAAATTCTTTTTTCTGATTAATTTAAATTTAACAAAAATTATATTCTTCATTATATTAATATTTAGAACTCTAGTATCAATCTCATCATCTAATTGACTATCAATATGAATAGGATTAGAATTAAACTTATTCTCTATCATTCCTATTTTAAATTTTAAATCATCAATTTATTCAATTGAAGCTACAATAAAATATTTTTTAATTCAAGCTTTTGCTTCAATTTTACTATTAATCTTTTTAATTAACAAAAATTTTTTTTTTTTTATTAATAGAAATTTTATAATTATTATACCATTACTAATAAAATTAAGACTAATACCATTTCACTTATGATTACCCTCAATAATAGAAGGATTAAACTGAATTGCATGCTTATTAATAATAACATGACAAAAAATTTCACCCCTTATTATAATTTCATATTTAAATACTAATAAAAATTTAATTTTTTTATTCACTTTAATTTCAATAAATTCAATTTTTGGTTTAAATCAAAACTCTATACGAAAAATTTTAGCAATATCCTCAATTAATAACTCCACATGAATATTATTTGCAATTGTATTAAACAATAAATTATGAATAAATTATTTCTTAATTTATTCAATATTAAATTTTTTAATAATTAAAATTTTAAACAATTATAATATTAATTATATTAATCAATTAAAATTTTTTAATTTAAATTTTTTCTTTAAATTAAATATATTAATATTAATCTTCTCAATTATAGGTTTACCACCTATAATTGGATTCTTAATAAAATGAATATTAATTAAAAATTTAATTTATAATAATATATATATAGTTATAATAATATTAATTATATTAACTATTTTAAATTTATTTTTTTATATTAAAATATCATATTTTATATTATTTAATTTTAATTTATTTAATAAATGATTCCTTCAATTTAAAAAAAATAATTATAATTTTTTTTTATTTATAAATTTTTTTAGATTATTCTTTAGTTATTTAATTTTTTATTAAGGTTTTAAGTTAAATTAAACTATTAATCTTCAAAATTAAAAATATTTATTTTAAACCTTAATTAACATTAATACCTTTAAATTTGCAATTTAATATCATATAATTTGAATATAAAGTTTTGATAAAAAGATTCTTAATCTATATATAAATTTACAATTTATAACCTATTATCAGCCATTTTATCCATAAAATGAATCTTTTCAACTAATCATAAAGATATTGGAACTTTGTATTTTTTATTTGGTATTTGATCAGGAATAATTGGATCTTCACTTAGAATTTTAATTCGATTAGAATTAAGTCAAATTAATTCAATTATTAATAATAATCAATTATATAATGTAATTGTTACAATTCATGCTTTTATTATAATTTTTTTTATAACTATACCAATCGTTATTGGAGGTTTTGGAAATTGATTAATTCCTATAATAATAGGATGTCCAGATATATCTTTTCCACGACTAAATAATATTAGATTCTGATTATTGCCACCTTCATTAATAATAATAATTTGCAGATTTATTATTAATAATGGAACAGGAACAGGATGAACTATTTATCCACCTTTATCAAATAATATTGCTCATAATAATATTTCAGTAGACTTAACTATCTTTTCACTTCATTTAGCAGGTATTTCATCAATTTTAGGAGCAATTAATTTCATTTGTACAATCTTAAATATAATACCCAATAATATAAAATTAAATCAAATTCCTTTATTCCCATGATCAATCTTAATTACAGCTATATTATTAATTTTATCTCTACCTGTTTTAGCCGGTGCTATTACTATATTATTAACAGATCGAAATTTAAATACATCATTTTTCGATCCAGCAGGTGGGGGAGATCCTATTCTTTATCAACATTTATTTTGATTTTTTGGACATCCAGAAGTATATATTTTAATTCTTCCAGGATTTGGATTAATTTCACATATTATTAGACAAGAAAGAAATAAAAATGAAACATTTGGTAATATTAGAATAATTTATGCAATATTAACTATTGGATTATTAGGATTTATTGTTTGAGCTCATCATATATTTACAATTGGAATAGACGTTGATACACGAGCTTATTTTACATCAGCAACTATAATCATTGCTATTCCTACAGGAATTAAAATTTTTAGATGACTAGCAACTATTTATGGATCTAAAATTAACTTTTCACCATCAACTATTTGAGCTTTAGGATTTATTTTTTTATTTACAATTGGGGGATTAACAGGAGTAATTTTAGCCAATTCATCTATTGATATTATTCTACATGATACTTATTATGTAGTAGCCCATTTCCACTACGTATTATCAATAGGAATTGTATTTGCAATTATTGCCAGTTTAATTCACTGATTCCCAATTTTCACAGGATTTTCAATAAATAACTTCATTTTAAAAATTCAATTTATTTTAATGTTTATTGGAGTAAATTTAACTTTCTTCCCACAACATTTTTTAGGTTTAAATGGTATACCTCGACGATATACAGACTATCCAAATAATTTTTTATTATGAAATATAATTTCATCAATTGGGTCTATAATTTCAACATTTAGAATTATCATTCTAATTTATTTAATCTGAAATAGAATTTTTTTAAAAAAAACAACAATCTTTAAATTAAACTTAAATAACTCAATTGAATGAATTCATAATCTACCACCATTAGAACATTCATATGCAGAATTACCATTAATTACTAATTTCTAATATGGCAGAATTTACATGCAATGAACTTAAAATTCATTTATAAAGAATAATCTTTTTTTAGAAATTATAACTTGAATAAAACTAAGATTTCAAAATAGAAATTCACCATTAATAGAACAATTAATTTTTTTTCATGATCATACAATCTTTATTATTATTATAATTATATCAACAATTACTTATATAATATTATTTATTATAAAAAATAAATTCATTAATATTAAAATTTCTGAAAATCAAATAATTGAATTTATTTGAACAACAACTCCACCTATTATCTTAATTTTTATTGCAATACCTTCTCTCCACTTACTTTATTTAATAGATGAAATTAAATGTCCTGTTTTAACAATTAAAATTTTTGGACATCAATGATTTTGATCTTATGAATATTCAGATTTTTCTAATATTGAATTTGAATCTTATATAATAAATGAATTAAATAAAGAAAATTTTCGTTTAATTGAAGTAGATAATAAAACTATTCTACCATTCAAATTTAATATTCGATTATTAATCTCATCAGACGATGTAATTCATTCATGAACTATCCCAAGACTAGCAATTAAAATTGATGCAATCCCAGGACGAATAAATCAAATTAACCTTTTTATAAATCGACCAGGAATTTATTTTGGACAATGTTCAGAAATTTGTGGAATTAATCATAGATTTATACCTATTCAAATTGAATCAATTAATTTAAATAAATTTATTTATTGAATTAAAAATTTTTAATTCATTAGATGACTGAAAAGCAAAGTAATGATCTCTTAAATCAAAATATAGTAAATTAGCAATTACTTCTAATGAAAGAGATTAGTTAAAAACATAACATTAATTTGTCAAATTAAAATTATTTATTAATATCACTTAATTCCACAAATAGCACCAATTAATTGATTAATTCTATTCCTATTATTTTTTATAACATTTTACTTAATCATAAATTTTTTATATTTCAGATTTATCAAAAACATTAAAATAAAGAAAAATTTTAAAAACCAATTAAAAAATTACAACAAATTTATTTAATATTTTTGATCCATCTACAACAATTTTTAATTTAGAAATAAATTGAATTAGAACATTTATCATTATTATTTTTATACCAAACTTATTATGAATTTTACCAAATCGAATTAACTGAATAATACTTAAAACACTTAATATTTTAAACAATGAAATATTAATACTCTATAAAATAAAAAAAATTAAATCTCCTTCATTTTTATTTATTTCCCTTTTCATATTTATTTTATTAAATAACTTTTTTAGCCTATTCCCCTATATTTTCTCATCCTCAAGACATATAGTATTTTCAATTACTTTAGCTTTACCATTCTGATTCTTTTTTATTATATTTTCAGTATGTAAAAATACAAAAAATATAATTGCACATTTAATTCCACTAAATACACCAATTTATTTAGCCCCTTTAATAACAATTATTGAAACAATAAGAATTATTATTCGACCAATATCATTATCAATTCGATTAACTGCAAATTTAATTGCAGGACATCTATTAATAACATTATTAAATTATAACTCATTAATAATTATTATTATTTTAATTCAAATATTTATAATAACTTTTGAACTATGTGTAGCTTTTATCCAAAGTTATGTATTTTCAATTCTTTCATCATTATATTCTAGTGAATAATGATAAAAATAAATCAACCATATTTTATCTTAAATTTAAGCCCATGACCAATTTTAATAGCATTTAATACCTTCAATTTAATAATTTCAAATATTATAACTATAAATTTTAAATTTAACTTAATTTTATTAATTAATTTTTTAATAATCATTATAATTTCTATATTATGATGACGAGACGTAATTCGAGAAAGAACTTTTCAAGGAAATCATAATTTTTTTATTATAAACTTAATTAAATTCAGAATAATCTTATTTATTATTTCTGAAATATTTTTATTTATTTCATTCTTCTGAAACTTTTTACACAATTCTTTAGCTCCTTCAATTGAACTAGGATTAAATTGACCTCCTAAAAATATTAGATTCTTTAACCCTTTATTAATTCCATTACTAAATACAATTATTTTATTAACATCAAGATTTACTATTACTTTAACTCATTTTTATTTATTAAATAATTCAAAAAAAAAAACAATTATTTTTATAAATTTAACAATTATTTTAAGTATTTATTTTTTAATACTTCAAATATTAGAATATAATCAAGCAACATTTACATTTTCAGACTCAATTTTTGGATCATCATTTTATATAGCAACAGGATTTCATGGATTACACGTAATTATCGGAACAATTTTCCTTATAACTAATTTAATACGAATATTAAAATTACATTTTTCTTTTATTCATCATATTAGATTTGAATTAGCCGCATGATATTGACATTTTATTGATATTATTTGATTATTCTTATATATAACATTCTATTGATGAAATAATTAATTTTATTAATATAAATAGTATATTTGATTTCCAATCAAAAAGTTTAAAATTTAAATAAAATAATTTTATTAAACTTAATTTCAATAATTATTTTAACCTTAATTTTATTAATTTTACTTATTATTATAATCTTAATTAATATAAAAATAAAATTTAATCATAATAAATCAGCACCTTTTGAATGCGGATTTGATCCATTTAATAAATCACGTATTCCATTTTCATTAAATTTTTATTTAATTGCAATTATCTTTTTAATTTTTGATATTGAAATCTCAATTATTTTACCAATAATTTTAAATTTCAAAATTTCAAATATATTCTATTTTAATATAATATTTATAATTTTTTTTATATTCATAATCATTACCATCTTTTATGAATGAAAATTTGGATCATTAAATTGAAAAATTTAAAGGATAATAGTTAAAATTTATAACATTTAATTTGCTTTTAAAAATTATTAATTAATTTATCTTAAATAAGAAGTAATAAATTACATATTAATTTCGACTTAATAATAGATTTTTCAATCCTTATTTTTAATTGAAACCAAAAAGAGGTTTATTACTGTTAATAATAATATTGAAAAAAAAATTCCAATTAAAAAGATTTTTAAAAAAAAGAAGCTGCTAACTATCTTTTAAAGCATTTTAAATGTTTAATCTTTTAATATTTATTAGTTTAAAATAAAACATTATATTTTCAATATAAAAATAATTTTTATTATAAATAATTTTTTTAATTTATAAACTAATAATTTAAACAATTTAATAAAAAAAATTTTATGCATGTATAGCTACCTTCTTATAAAATTAAAAAAAAAATTAAACTACAATTTAAACTTTATTTTAAAAATAGAAAAATTAAGCTAACTAGAAAAATACTTTAATAAAAATATTTAACAAAATTTTATTTTTTTTTAAAAATAATTTTTTTAATTTATAAACTAATAATTTAAACAATTTAATAAAAAAAATTTTATGCATGTATAGCTACCTTCTTATAAAATTAAAAAAAAATTAAACTACAATTTAAACTTTATTTTAAAAATAGAAAAATTAAGCTAACTAGAAAAATACTTTAATAAAAATATTTAACAAAATTTTATTTTTTTTTAAAAATAATTTTTTTAATTTATAAACTAATAATTTAAACAATTTAATAAAAAAAATTTTATGCATGTATAGCTACCTTCTTATAAAATTAAAAAAAAATTAAACTACAATTTAAACTTTATTTTAAAAATAGAAAAATTAAGCTAACTAGAAAAATACTTTAATAAAAATATTTAACAAAATTTTATTTTTTTTTAAAAATAATTTTTTTAATTTATAAACTAATAATTTAAACAATTTAATAAAAAAAATTTTATGCATGTATAGCTACCTTCTTATAAAATTAAAAAAAAATTAAACTACAATTTAAACTTTATTTTAAAAATAGAAAAATTAAGCTAACTAGAAAAATACTTTAATAAAAATATTTAACAAAATTTTATTTTTTTTTAAAAATAATTTTTTTAATTTATAAACTAATAATTTAAACAATTTAATAAAAAAAATTTTATGCATGTATAGCTACCTTCTTATAAAATTAAAAAAAAATTAAACTACAATTTAAACTTTATTTTAAAAATAGAAAAATTAAACTAACTAGAAAAATACTTTAATAAAAATATTTAACAAAATTTTATTTTTTTTTAAAAATAATTTTTTTAATTTATAAACTAATAATTTAAACAATTTAATAAAAAAAATTTTATGCATGTATAGCTACCTTCTTATAAAATTAAAAAAAAATTAAACTACAATTTAAACTTTATTTTAAAAATAGAAAAATTAAGCTAACTAGAAAAATACTTTAATAAAAATATTTAACAAAATTTTATTTTTTTTTAAAAATAATTTTTTTAATTTATAAACTAATAATTTAAACAATTTAATAAAAAAAATTTTATGCATGTATAGCTACCTTCTTATAAAATTAAAAAAAAATTAAACTACAATTTAAACTTTATTTTAAAAATAGAAAAATTAAGCTAACTAGAAAAATACTTTAATAAAAATATTTAACAAAATTTTATTTTTTTTTAAAAATAATTTTTTTAATTTATAAACTAATAATTTAAACAATTTAATAAAAAAAATTTTATGCATGTATAGCTACCTTCTTATAAAATTAAAAAAAAATTAAACTACAATTTAAACTTTATTTTAAAAATAGAAAAATTAAGCTAACTAGAAAAATACTTTAATAAAAATATTTAACAAAATTTTATTTTTTTTTAAAAATAATTTTTTTAATTTATAAACTAATAATTTAAACAATTTAATAAAAAAAATTTTATGCATGTATAGCTACCTTCTTATAAAATTAAAAAAAAATTAAACTACAATTTAAACTTTATTTTAAAAATAGAAAAATTAAGCTAACTAGAAAAATACTTTAATAAAAATATTTAACAAAATTTTATTTTTTTTTAAAAATAATTTTTTTAATTTATAAACTAATAATTTAAACAATTTAATAAAAAAAATTTTATGCATGTATAGCTACCTTCTTATAAAATTAAAAAAAAATTAAACTACAATTTAAACTTTATTTTAAAAATAGAAAAATTAAACTAACTAGAAAAATACTTTAATAAAAATATTTAACAAAATTTTATTTTTTTTTAAAAATAATTTTTTTAATTTATAAACTAATAATTTAAACAATTTAATAAAAAAAATTTTATGCATGTATAGCTACCTTCTTATAAAATTAAAAAAAAATTAAACTACAATTTAAACTTTATTTTAAAAATAGAAAAATTAAGCTAACTAGAAAAATACTTTAATAAAAATATTTAACAAAATTTTATTTTTTTTTAAAAATAATTTTTTTAATTTATAAACTAATAATTTAAACAATTTAATAAAAAAAATTTTATGCATGTATAGCTACCTTCTTATAAAATTAAAAAAAAATTAAACTACAATTTAAACTTTATTTTAAAAATAGAAAAATTAAGCTAACTAGAAAAATACTTTAATAAAAATATTTAACAAAATTTTATTTAAAAAAATTTAATTTACCTTTATATCTTCAATATAACACTCTATATTTAAGCTATTTAAATTTAATAATTAAAAATTAAAATAATTAAAAATCATATAAAAAATAATAAAATATAAACTTTATATCTATTTAAAAAAATATTTTGAATAAAAATAATTTTTTTTTTAAAAAAAAATATCAAACCACTATTTAAATTATATTCAATTCAACCAGTTTCAAATAATTTTAAAGAAAAAAATCCAATAATAAGAAAATTATTTAAAAAAAAATTAACCTTTAAAAATAATAAATTCCATATTATTCTAAAAAAAAAAATATTAAATATAGAAATTAAATATTTAATAGAAAATAAAAAATTATTAAACTCAAAAAAAAATCAAATTCTAAAAAATAAAATTAAAACTCTTAAAATTTTAAACTTAAATTCTAATAAAATTAAATCAAATTTATAAAATATTAATCATATAAAAAAAGAACCAAAAAAAATTATAATTAATCTAATTAAAAACATTCTAATAATTAAAAATTTTCTTTCAAATTTAATAATCATTATATAATTATTTATAGAATAATTTATTATTATTAAATAATAAATTAAACGAATAGAATAAAAAAAAGTCAAAAAAAAAAAAAAAAAAAAAAAAAAAAAAAAAAAAAAATTTAAATCTATCATTAAAAAATATTCAAAAATTAAATCTTTTGAATAAAAACTACAAAAAAAAGGAAAACCACATAAAGATATTAAAGTAAATATAAAAATTAAACCACAAAAAGGTAAGCAATCAACTAAACCCCCCATCTTACGAATATCCTGATTATTATTTATATTTAAAATTAAAATTCCAGCTCTTAAAAATATTATAGATTTAAATAAAGCATGTATTAATAAATAAAAAAAACACATATCAATCTTTCCTAAACATAAAATTATAAATATAAAACTTATTTGTCTTAAAGTAGAAAAAGCAATAATTTTTTTTAAATCAAATTCAAAAATAGCATTTAAACCAGCTATTAATATTGTTAAACAAGAAATTACTAACAAATAATTTAAAAAAAAAAATTTTAAAAAAATTTCATTAAAACGAATCATTAAATAAATACCAGCAGTAACTAAAGTAGAAGAATGAACCAATGAGGAAACAGGAGTAGGAGCTGCTATAGCCAAAGGTAATCAAGAAGAAAAAGGAATTTGAGCTCTTTTAGTTAAAGAAGCTATTATAATTAATAAAATAATAAAAAATAAATAATTATAATTAATATAATAATCAATCAAAATAAAATTTCAAGAACCAAAATTTAATATTCAAATTATGGATAAAATAATAAACAAATCACCTAAACGATTCAAAATAACCGTAACTAAACCAGATCTATAAGACTTTTTATTTTGATAAAAAACAACTAAACAAAAAGAAACTATCCCTAAACCATCTCAACCTAATAAAATTCTAATCAAATTAGGACTAATAATTAAAAAAAATATAAATATAATAAAAAAATTTATTAACATTAAAAACCGAATCCTATTAAAATCATAATTTATATATTCTATTCTATATAACAAAATTATAGAAGAAATCAAAAAAACAAAAGAAATAAATATTAAAGATATTCAATCAATCAATAAAACATATAAAACTATACAAGAATTAAAAAAAAAAAATATATATTCAACAAAATATAATTTATCAAAATAAATTAGTAATAAACCCAAAATAAAAAAAACAATAAATATTAATAAATAAAATAAAAAAAAAAAAAAAAAAAAATTAAACTTAAACTTAATTATTTAAATATAATATTATAATCTTTAATTCCACAAATTAATATTTTAATTAAACTATTTAAATAACAAAATAATTCTATAATTAAAAAGATTAAATTTAAAGGAACTCAATGTATAAATAATAATAAATATTCAGATAAATTAATGTAAACTAAATAATTTATATTAAAAAATAATTTACCATATTGAGTATATAAATATAAATAAAGACTATATAAAAATATTAAAATTATAACTAAAAAATATAATAAATAAAAATAATCTAGTCAAATCATTAATCTAATTAATAAAAATAATTCTCCAAATAAATTAAAAGAAGGAGGAAAAGATATATTAGAAGAACATAATAAAAACCATCAAAATGAAAGAAAAGGATAAATGTTAATCAATCCCTTATTTAAAAATAAACTACGACTTTTAAAACGTAAATAACAAATATTTCTTAAACAAAATAAGCCAGAAGAACATAAACCATGACCAAATATTAAAATTAATGAACCAAAATAACCTCAATTATTTAAAGTTAAAAACCCAATAATTACTAAACCTATATGAACAACAGAAGAATAAGCAATCAAAATTTTTAAATCTCTTTGAAAAAAACAAACTAATCTCAAAACTATTATACCAATTAAACATAAAGAAATTAAAAAATAATTAAAATTTAAATTAACTTTAAAAACTAACATCAAAATATGATAAATACCAAAACCCCCTAATTTTAATATAATACCAGCCAAAATTATTGAACCACAAATAGGAGCTTCAACATGAGCTTTTGGTAATCAAATATGAAATAAAAATAAAGGTATTTTTACTAAAAAAATTATTATTAAAAATAAATAATAATAAAAATTTAAACTATTTAAATAATCAAAATAATATATAAATATAAAAACAGAATTATTTAAATTTAATAAACAAGAAAAAAAAGGTAAAGAAAAAAAAATTATATAAATAAATAAATAAAAACCAGCCTTAAAACGTTCATACTGATAACCTCAACCATAAATCAAAATAATAACAGGAATCAAATTAATTTCATAAAAAATATAAAATATAATAAAATTATTACTAAAAAAACAAAAATAAAAAATAATTAAAAAAATAAATATTAAAAAATTAAAATAATTTAAATAAATATTCTTTAAATTCAATCTAGAAATATAAACTAATCTAATAATTCAAGTACCTAATATAAATATTAAATAAGAAAATATATCTATACCAAATAAATAACTAATATTCAAAAAATAATTGAACATAGGAATCTTAAAATATATAAAAAAAAAAAAAAAAAAAAAAAAATTCTGGGCTAATCATCATCTTTTAATATTTAAGCTAAAAAAAATCATACTAAATATAATCAATATTAAAATTATTAACATTGTAAAATTATTAAAGATTTTAAATAATCATTACCATATATACGAACTATCAAAATCAAAATTGTTAAACCTAATACTCTTTCACTAATACAAAAAATAAAAAAAATCAATAATAAAATATATTGCTTAATAAATATTATTAAATTAATTAAAAATAATAAAGATAAAATTAATAATAAATATTCTAATCCTAAAAGTATTATTAATAAATGATTAAAATTAAAAATATAAAATAAAACTCCAGAAAATAATATAAACAATAAAACTAAAATAAATAAATTTATCATTTTAATAGTTTAAAAAAAAACATTGATATTGTAAATCAAAATTATAGAATTATTTAAAATATAATCAGTATAAATATACAAATATATTATCATTAATCTCCAAAATTAATATTTTAATTAAAATATATACTGAATTTTAAAATTTATTTTAATAACTAATTTAATTATAGCAATTCTATTAACTATAATAAAATCACCTATTAGATCAAATTTAATCATTTTAATTCAAACTATAACTTTAACTCTTATAATTAATATAATTAATAAAACAGCATGAATTTCATTTATAATTTTTATTTTATATATTGGTGGTTTAATAATTATTTTTTTATATATTTCAAGAATTGCTTTCAATGAATTTAATATTAATAAAAATTATAAAAATATTTTATTTAAATTAATTTTAATAATAATTTTTATATTAAACTTTAAATTATATTTTAATTTAGAAAATTTCATATATGAAAATAAATTTATTTATGAAGATAATTTTAATTTATTAAATATATTCATATTACCCAATAATTTAATAATTTATTTTATTATACTAATTCTTTTTTTTATATTAATTTTAATTATTTGAATATTAAAAATTAATAAAGGACCAATTCGTCAAAAAAATTAACTAATGAAAAAAAATATATTAAAAAATCTATCATCAATATTAAATTTACCAACACCTACTAGAATTAGATTTATATGAAATTTTGGATCTTTATTAATAATTTGTCTAATTAATCAAATTTTAACAGGATTATTCTTAGCATTTCATTATAAAACAGATATTAATTTAGCTTTTCAAAGAATTATTAATATAAATCGAAATATTAACTTTGGATGATTAATTCGATCTTTTCATGCTAATGGAGCATCAATATTTTTTATTATAATTTATATTCATATTAGACGAGGAATTTATATAAATTCTTTTAACTTTAAAATAACTTGAATTATTGGAGTAATATTACTACTTTTAACAATAATAACAGCTTTTGTAGGATACGTTTTACCATGAGGACAAATATCATTTTGAGGAGCAACAGTAATTACAAATCTACTTTCAGCAATTCCTTATCTAGGAAATTCAATTGTAATTTGAATTTGAGGAGGATTTTCTATTAATAATGCAACTTTAACACGATTCTTTTCAATCCACTTTATTCTACCATTTATTATTATTTTATTTACATTTATTCATTTATTTTTTTTACATTTAACAGGATCTAATAATCCATTAGGAATTAATAGAAACTTTGATAAAATTACCTTTTCACCATATTTTTTAATTAAAGATTTAATTGGATTAATTATGTTTATATGAATATTTATAATTTTAACCTTAATTTTTCCATATTTACTTAATGATCATAATAACTTTATTATAGCAAATCCAATAATTACCCCTAATCATATTCAACCAGAATGATATTTCTTATTTTCATACTCAATTTTACGAGCAATTCCTAATAAATTAGGAGGAGTAATTGCATTAATATTATCAATTTTAATTTTATTAATTTTACCTATATTAAATAATAAAAAATTTTTAAGAAATAAATTTTATCCTATAAATAAAATTTTATTTTGAACATTTATTATAACCTTTTTTATATTAACTTGAATCGGAATACAACCAGTTGAATATCCATTCATCTCAACAAGTCAAATCTTTACAATAATTTACTTCTCATATTTTTTTATTAATTTCTATTTAATAAAAATATGAGATAAATTATTAATCTAACAATTTAGTTAATTAATTTAAAATAAAAATATTTATTTTGAAAATAAAAAATAGAATAAATTCTATTAACTTTATACTTAAATTAATGATATAAGTTAAATAACTTTATAGAAAAATTAAATATAAATAAAAATAAAGATAAAGGTAAAATCAATTTTCAAATTAAATATATTAATTTATCATAACGAAATCGAGGTAAAAATCCACGTAATCAAATTACCAAAAATATAAATATTAAAATAAAAATATTTAAATAAAATTTATTTAATATTAAACCAAAAAATATTTCACATAATAATAAACCTATAAATATAATTCTTATATATTCCGACATAAAAATAAAAATAAAAGATAAACTTCTAAATTCAATATTAAAACCAGAAACTAATTCTGATTCACCCTCAGAAAAATCAAAAGGAGAACGATTTATTTCAGCTAAAAATCTAATTAATAACAAAATAAAAATAAAAAAAAGAAAAAAAAAAAATTTTATATTAATTTGATAAATATAAAAATCATTTAAATTAAATCTATTAATTAAAAACATTAAATTTATAATAATAATTATTATTCTAACTTCATAAGAAATTATCTGAGAAACAAAACGAATTATTCCTAAAACTGAATAATTAGAATTTGAAGATCAACTAATTATCAAAAAAATATAAACTATTAAACTAGAACAACAAAATATATAAATTAAACCAAAACCTATAATATAATTTATACCAATATAAGGATAAATAAATCAAAAAAAAATAGAAATTAATAAACCTAATAAAGGAGAAATTATAAAAATAAAGAAATTTATATTACTAGGATAATTAACTTCTTTAAAAAATAATTTTAAACCATCACCTATTGGTTGAAAAATACCTTTAATAAAAAACTTATTAGGGCCTTTACGTAACTGAATATAACCTAAAACCTTACGTTCTATTAAAGTAAAAAAAGCAACTCTTATAAAAACTATTAAAAATAAAAATAAAAAATTAATAATTATGATAAATTTAAAAATTACTATTTATAATAAAAATTATATAATTAAATTCTAAATTTAACACAATTATCTGCCAAAATAGTTAAATTATTTTAATTCATTATAAAAAAATTTAATTTAATTATTCAATCCTTTCGTACTAAAATAATTTAATTAATAAAAGATAGAAACCAACCTGGCTTACACCGGTTTGAACTCAAATCATGTAAGAAATTAAAGGTCGAACAGACCTAATACTTAAAATTTTGCACCTAAGATTAATCTTAATTCAACATCGAGGTCGCAAACTAATTTTTAAATTTGAACTTAAAAAATTAATTACGCTGTTATCCCTAAAGTAACTTTTTCCTTTAATTAAAAATTTTAATTCAAATAATCATTAAATAATGTTAAATTTTAAAAAAAGTTTATTAATTTTTTTTATCACCCCAATAAAATAAATTTTAATTGTAAAATATTTATAAATCCAAAAAAATTAAAATTAAAATTTATAAAGTTTTATAGGGTCTTATCGTCCCTTTAAATAATTTAAGCTTTTTTACTTAAAAATAAAATTCTAATTTTACAAATAATAAAGTTTATTTCTCATCAAATCTTTCATTCAAGTCCTCAATTAAAAGACTAATTATTATGCTACCTTTGCACAGTCAAAATACTGCAGCTATTTAATAAATCATTGAGCAGATCCTATATTAAATTAAACTTAATACAATGTTTTTGTTAAACAGATGAAAATAATTTTTGCCGAATTCATAATTTATAAATTTATATATTATACTAATTTAATCATTATTACTATTAATTAAATATTAATTAATAAAATTTAATACTAAAAATAAATATAAATATAATAAATTAAAATTAAATAAATAATAAATTTTTACAAACTTATATAAAAATTTCTATTCCTATAAATTATTAAAATAAATAAATTATTATATTAAAATTTCAAGCTTATCCCTAAAATAATTTAAATCTAAAATATTAATTAATAAAATCAATATAACTTTTAAAATTTTAAATTAAATTTAAATCTTAAATAACTAAATATAATATAACGAATTAAATTTCAAAACTAATATTATTTTTTAAATATTTTTACTACAATAAATTAATAATAAAATTAACTCTATAAATTTTGAGAAATTAAAAAAAAATTAAAAATTTTAATCAACCCTGATACAAAAGGTACTAATAAATTCTTTATTAAATTTAACAATTTCTTCTACAATACTATTAAACTATAAATCTATAAATTAATTTTTAATTAATACTAAAACATTAAATAAATAAATTATTTTTATAAAAAATTAAAAAAAAAAAAACATATTAATAAATTTAATTTAAATAAAGTTTATTAACATCTTATCATTGTAAATGATATACTTAAATTTAGATATTTATTTTAAATTATATCTTTCTAAATACACTTTCCAGTACATTTACTTTGTTACGACTTGTCTTATTTTTAATAAGAATGACGGGCAATATGTACATATTTTAGATCTTTATTCATATTAACTAAATAAATAAATTTACTATTAAATCCAATTTCATTTTAATTTTCATTTAAAATCTAAAAATAAAATTTATTGTAACCCATTATATTCTTATTTATAAACCACATCTTGACTTAACATAAATTATAAAAATAAAAAAAGAAAATAAATTTTTTAATATATTCATGACAGCGATATATGAATTAATTAAAATAAGTAAAATTAATCGTGGATTATCAATTAATAAACAGGTTCCTCTAATAAGACTAAAATACCGCCAAATTTTTTAAATTTAAAGAACTTAACTATTAATTTTTTAGTAAATTAATTTAAATTTTTATAATAGGGTATCTAATCCTAGTTTAAAATAAAATTTAATAGAATAAAATAATTATAATAATAATATTTAATTAAATTTTACTTTTTTAAAAAAAAATTAAACTATAATTCTTATTTAAATACTAATAACCAAACTATTTTAATTGTATATTATGTTTAACCGCAACTGCTGGCACATATTTAGTTTATACTTAAATTAATAATTAAATCTAAATTTCTTTAATATTTAATATTTAATACTGAGAATAATTAAAATTCTTTAAGAAATCATAAACAATCAAAAAATTTCATGTATTTTTTTAATTAAATAAAATTTTATAACAAAATAAATTATATTTATATATAAATTTATAATAATATGGTTTTATATAACTTAAAAGTTAAATTTAACTCAATTAATCAAAATAAAACTTTCAATCAGAATTCTTTAATAAAAAAATTATTTTAATAAAATTTCCCTTAATCAGGTTTCTTTAACAAAAAGAATCTTCATGCGTACTATACTAAAATTAATAATTTAAATCCATAATCAATCAATTTTTTTTTTTAAAATAATTAAAAATTTAATTAATCAAAATAAAACTTTCAATCAGAATTCTTTAATAAAAAAATTATTTTAATAAAATTTCCCTTAATCAGGTTTCTTTAACAAAAAGAATCTTCATGCGTACTATACTAAAATTAATAATTTAAATCCATAATCAATCAATTTTTTTTTTTAAAATAATTAAAAATTTAATTAATCAAAATAAAACTTTCAATCAGAATTCTTTAATAAAAAAATTATTTTAATAAAATTTCCCTTAATCAGGTTTCTTTAACAAAAAGAATCTTCATGCGTACTATACTAAAATTAATAATTTAAATCCATAATCAATCAATTTTTTTTTTTAAAATAATTAAAAATTTAATTAATCAAAATAAAACTTTCAATCAGAATTCTTTAATAAAAAAATTATTTTAATAAAATTTCCCTTAATCAGGTTTCTTTAACAAAAAGAATCTTCATGCGTACTATACTAAAATTAATAATTTAAATCCATAATCAATCAATTTTTTTTTAAATTTCTATTTTTTTTTTAAAATTACTATATATATATATTCAATCTATATCTATATATATTCATATAAGGATTTATATATAAATATATATATATATATTATATGTATAGATTATTATTATCATATAAGGATTTATATATATATATATGTATATATATACTAATCATATAAGCTATATAGATGTATATTTATATTATATATATATACTATATACATAAGAAATCTATATATGTATACTACTATACATATTAATAAATCCTCTATATATTCTCTTCTTCCTTTTTTTTTTTTAGAGGGGGAGGGGGCCTCCCCCTCTTTTGATAAATAGAAACGTAACGCCTCATTAAAATATTTTTTTTTAAAAAAATTTCTGAATTTTTTTCGAATCAATTTATAAACCATCAAACATTTTTTTATTAAATAATATTTTAAA